TTTGGCGTGTTTATAATATTATAATTATGTAATTGCAGGTGTAATATTGGCAGGGGATTAGATTGGATGGCGTTATTTTGCATCATTCATATTATTAATAATGATGTAATATAAAATTTTTTCAAGGGGTATAAAATCACTTAGAGGTTTTCCTGTTTCCGGGGGGGTTTACGGGAGTGTTAGTAATCTCACGAGTGACGGGGGGTAGGGGGGGTTTACGCGCAAAAACGCTTAAGAAATGGAGGGGCTGGAGATAAATAGATATGTATTATGCACTTGAAATCAGTTATGTAAGTTCTTCTATTCAAATCTATATGTCATGCATATTCCATTATTCGTGCAAAGTAATTGTATGTTCAACCTTATATTGTTTTCATACTTACACTGTGAAATGTAAGCTGAAAGGATAAAAAAAATAAAAATAACCCCTTACCCTCTGGAAATAATGCCCGCATGCCTAGTAAAGAACTTATGTATTAACACCATTAACTTATGCCAGTAAAAGTAACTAATGTGGAATTAAGCTGTCAATACACCTGAAAAAGGAACCAAATGCCAGGAATAAATCACTAATAGCTACCCCCACGATAATTGTCCTTGACCATCAATAAACGTATTCATTAAGAAATCAACTGATGGTCGGTTCTTACTGTATATATAATACTTTTACATAATTAATGTTGTTTAAGTAAATTATAATATCATAAAACATTTAATAAATGGTAATACACCATAATATGTACTAAAGCATATAATGCATGATATGTCTAATAATACAATATCTTAATTTAATGGTTAAAATAGATATATGGTGTTAATACATACACGTGCAAAATGTCTCAAAAGCCATTATGGCATTTTATGTTTTCAAGGAATAGTTTAATGTTAGAATCCTAGCTTTGGGAGTTGGGGGCGGGAGTTAGAATCTCCTTTCTTTGAGCGTCAGGAAGGAGTTTAACCTTCAGCCTCCGGCTTACAAGGCCGGCGCTCTAAAATTAAGCTACTGATGCAGTATCATTTGAGGACAACGTTTTCCATTAGGCCTGCGATAGGGGTGAGAACTAGGAAAATGAAAAAGTATAGGAAAGACGCGATTTGACCAATAATAATAAAAGGTTGTTCGACGGGCATACCTCCGATTCAAGTTAGGATAATGACGTCTGCAACTAGAAGTCAAAAGAGTGCTTGAGTGAGGGGCCGGAATGTTAAGCTTCGTTGTTTAGATGTGTGTAGTATTGGGACTACCATTAGGACGAGGATGGAGGCTAGCAGGGCTAGTACACCTCCAAGTTTGTTGGGGATTGATCGCAGGATTGCGTATGCAAAGAGGAAATATCACTCAGGTTTGATATGCGGGGGTGTGACTAGTGGGTTGGCGGGGGTGAAATTGTCCGGGTCCCCTAGGAGGTTGGGGGAGAAAAGTGCTAGGGAGGTGAGGGCAATTAGTAGGGCTACAAAGCCTAATAGGTCTTTGTATGAGAAATAGGGGTGGAAGGAAATTTTGTCGGCGTTTGAATTTAGTCCGAGAGGATTATTTGAGCCTGTTTCGTGAAGGAATAGCAGGTGAATCATAGTTAGGGCTGCGATAATGAAGGGTAGAAGGAAGTGGAAGGCGAAGAATCGGGTGAGGGTAGCGTTGTCGACTGAGAAGCCCCCTCAGATTCATTGAACCAGGGTGTTTCCGATATAAGGGAATGCAGAAAGGAGGTTAGTAATGACCGTAGCACCTCAGAACGACATTTGGCCTCATGGCAGGACATAGCCGACGAAGGCGGTCATTATTACTAGAAGGAGGAGGATGACTCCCACATTTCAGGTTTCTTTGTAGAGGTATGATCCATAGTATAGACCTCGTGCGATGTGCATGTAGATGCAGATGAAGAAGAATGAGGCGCCGTTAGCGTGGATGTTTCGGATAAGTCATCCGTAGTTAACGTCTCGGCAGATATGTGCCACGGATGAGAAGGCGGTTGCGATGTCAGATGTGTAGTGCATGGCTAGGAACAGGCCTGTGAGGATTTGTGTTGCTAAGCATAGGCCAAGTAGGGAGCCAAAGTTTCATCAGACTGAAATGTTAGCGGGGGCAGGGAGGTCAACTAGTGCATTGTTGGCGATTGATAGTAGGGGGTGGGTTTTTCGAAGGCTTGCCATTAATAGGAGTTTTTGTAGTTAAATAATAACGGTGGTTTTTCAAGTCATTGTTCCCGGTTAAAATCCGGGCAGAAATTATGACCTTGCTTATGTACTTATTAGTATTCAGTTGAATTCTTGCATTAATTGCAGTTGCTTCTAATCCTTCTCCTTACTTCGCTGCCTTAGGGTTAGTTGTGGTAGCAGGCTCTGGGTGTGGCGTATTAATTGCCCATGGAGGATCTTTTTTATCTTTGGTCCTGTTTTTAATTTATCTTGGGGGTATGTTGGTTGTCTTTGCCTATTCGGCTGCGCTTGCAGCGGAGCCGCATCCGGAGACCTGGGGAAGTGGGCCGGTACTAGTCTATGGGCTGGTATATATCTTGAGTGTGGTTGGAGTGGCTATTTTATTCTGAGGGGGGTGATATGAGTCTTCTTGGGTGCCAGCGGACGAGTTAAGTGAGCTTTCTATATTCCGTGGAGACATGGGTGGGGTTGCATTTATATATTCATTGGGTGGGGGAATGTTAGTAATTGGTGCGTGGGTGTTGCTTTTAACGCTGTTTGTAGTTCTAGAAGTTACACGGGGCTTAAGTCGGGGGACGTTGCGTGCAGTTTAGTTGGCGAGGGTTAAGGTAAAAATGACCAGGGACATCAGGAATAGGGTGAGGTATGTTTTGATAAATCCTTGTTGGGCGTTGCTTGTGGTTGTAATTAGGGGGAGGTTGGAGGTGAAGGTTGCTTTAGGGCCTGTTTTTTCTAATCAAGTCTGGTCAATGGTTTGGCTGGCAATTGCTTGGCCTAAGATAAGATTAAGTTTAGGGGGGAGTCGGTGAATTAGTGCTGGGAAAAAGCCTAGTATGTTGGAGAAGTGGTGGGGGGTGAGGTGGGGGGTAGGTTTGTGTTGCATGCTTGTTAGGGATGCTAGTTCGAGGGCAATTAATAGCCCGGCGATTGTTACTGCCAGGGCAGCGAGTTTAAGCAGAGGGGGCATACTCATAACAGGTGTTTTAAGGGGAAGGATGTTTGAGGTAATTAAGAGCCCGGCAATAATGCTGCCTCAGGCCAGTCGTTTGATTGGGTTAATGACTGCTGGGTTGTTTTCATTGATTGGGGAGAAAGAGTTAAATCGGGGTTGGCCCATGGAAACAAAGAACACGACACGGAGGCTGTAGACTGCTGTGAAAGAGGTGGCAATAAGAGTTAAAGTAAGGGCTCAGGCGTTAAGGTGTGACGTGTTTAATGCTTCGATGATAGCGTCTTTAGAGAAAAAGCCTGCAAGGAAAGGGGTTCCTGTGAGGGCTAGGCTTCCAATAGTAAGACATGAGGAGGTAAAGGGAGTGAGATGGTGCATGCCTCCTATTTTTCGGATGTCTTGTTCGTCATTTAAGCTGTGGATAATAGAGCCGGAGCAGAGGAAAAGCATTGCTTTGAAGAATGCGTGAGTGCAGATATGGAGAAATGCGAGTTGTGGTTGGTTTAGGCCGATGGTAACTATTATCAGGCCTAGTTGGCTGGATGTTGAGAATGCGACGATCTTTTTGATGTCATTTTGGGTTAGGGCACAGGTAGCAGTAAATAGGGTTGTGAGGGCACCCAAGCATAGGCAGAGAGTGAGGGCGGCGGGATTTGTCTCTAGAAGGGGACTCATTCGGATGAGCAGGAAAATACCTGCTACAACCATTGTGCTTGAGTGAAGTAGGGCAGAGACCGGCGTAGGGCCCTCCATGGCGGATGGGAGCCACGGGTGCAGCCCAAACTGTGCCGATTTCCCTGTGGCTGCGAGGATAAGACCAAGCAGTGGGATGGTGAGGTCGAGGTCTTTTGAGGCTGCAAATATTTGTTGTATTTCTCAAGAGTTCAGGTTTATTGCTATTCAGGCCATTGCTAGGATAAGTCCGATGTCCCCCACACGATTGTAAACGACCGCCTGCAGAGCTGCGGTGTTTGCGTCAGCTCGTCCGAATCATCAGCCGATAAGTAAGAATGACATAATGCCTACGCCTTCCCAGCCGATAAAAATTTGAAACATGTTGTTAGCTGTGACCAGCACAATCATGGCAATAAGGAAAATAAGGAGATATTTAAAAAATCGATTTATGTTGGGGTCTGAGTGCATATATCAGGATGCAAATTCTAGAATTGATCAGGTTACATAGAGGGCAATAGGGGTGAAGATAATTGAGTAGTGATCGAATTTCAGGCTGATGTTGATGTCAAAGGTGCCTGTATTTATTCAGTTTCAGGAGGTAACGATTGTCTCTGCCCCTTCGTTGAGGAAGAGACATAGCGGAAGGAGGCTGACGAAAAATGCTAGTTTTACAGCAGTTTTGACATGGGAAAGTGCTCAGTCAGGGTGGCGAGGCTGAGGGGTAAGTGTTGTGAGTACAGGGTACGCAAGGAGGGCAAAAATAATAACTAGGCTTGAGGCCATGGTGAGCGATGTGGAGGTCATAGCTGCTACTTGGATTTGCACCAAGAGTTTTTGGTTCCTAAGACCAACGGATGAGCTGTTATCCTTTAGAAGCTCGGTTGAATGAGCCCTGGAGTCCAACCAGGGGTGCGGTAGTTAGCAGCTACCGTTGCTGCACGCCTCTTTCGGTGGATAAAAGGAGTCTAACCTCTGTCCTTAGAATCACAATCTAATGTTTTCGTTAAACTATATCTACAGAAAGTCCAACCTCAGATTAGTTCGGGTTTAAGAATAAGTAGGAGCAAGGGGAGGAGGTGAAGGGTGATGAGGAGGTGTTCTCGAGAGTGGGAAGGGGGTAGTGCAGTTATATGGGCTGGAAGGGGGCCTCGCTGGGTCATAAGGAACATGTATAATGAGTAGCTTGCGGTAATGAGAGTTCCGGCCCCGGTTAGTAAGATTGTTCATCATGATCAGTTGAACATGGAAACAATAATTATTAGCTCTCCTATTAGGTTTGGGAGCGGGGGAAGTGCCAGATTGGCGAGGCTGGCAATGAATCATCATGTCGTTATTAGGGGTAGGGCAATTTGGAGGCCTCGGGCTAATACCATTGTTCGGCTGTGTGTTCGTTCGTAGTTGGTATTTGCTAGGCAGAAAAGGGCAGAAGAAGTTAGGCCGTGTGCGATTATAAGGATCAGTGCTCCTGTGAAACCTCATGGTGTCTGAATAAGAATACCTGCTACAACAAGGCCCATGTGACTAACAGATGAATAGGCAATGAGAGATTTTAGGTCTGTCTGGCGAAGACAGATTGACCCGGTTATTACGATCCCTCAAAGGGCAAAGATGATAAAGGGGTAGCTTAGCTGTTTTGTTAGGGGCTCTAATATGGTTATCATTCGCATTATTCCATAGCCGCCTAACTTAAGGAGAATTGCGGCTAGGACCATAGAGCCGGCAACAGGGGCCTCAACATGTGCTTTTGGGAGTCAAAGATGTGCGCCGTACAGTGGTATTTTAACTAGAAATGCAAGTAGGCAGGCTGCTCATCAAAGCTTATCTGCGTAGGTTGTTAGGGGGACAGGATTAGAATATTGGAGCACGAGAAGGGAAAGCGTGCCTGTGCTGTTGTGTAGTAGTAGAAGGGCTACTAGGAGGGGGAGGGACCCTGCCAAAGTGTAAAACAGGAAGTAGGTACCAGCGTTAAGGCGTTCTGTTTGATTACCTCATCGTGTAATAAGAATTAGAGTCGGGATGAGGGTGGCTTCAAATATTACGTAAAACATAATAATTTCGGTGGCCCCGAAGGCTAGGATTAGGAAGATTTGGAGTGAGGTGAGGAGTGAAATATATATTCGTTGCCGGCTGATAGGTTCGGAGCTGGTATGGTTTTGGCTTGCAAGAATCATTAGTGGTAGGAGCCATGTTGTGAGAACCAGGAGGGGGGTTGACAATGGGTCTGTGGCTATGAATTGGTTAAGAGAAGATCAGCCTGTTTCCGCCAGGCCTCCGAGCCATGTTAGGCTCACTAAAGCCACGGCCAGACTGTGTAGTAACGCAGTAGGTCACAGTTGTTTTTGAGGGGTGAGTCAAATGGTGGGCACTAGCATGAGTGTGGGAATGAGGATTTTTAGCATTGTAGAAGGTTTAGGGTTTGTAGGTGGTCGGAGCCATGGGTTCGGGCAGTGGCTACCAGCAGGGCAAGACCTGCGCTTGCTTCACAAGCTGAAAGTGCGAGAAGAATTATAGGAGAGGTGGAGAAGCTGGCAGAGCCCAGTTGTAGGGTTCAGAGGGAGAAGGCAATAAATAGTGAGAGTATCATTCCTTCTAGACAGAGGAGGGCGGAAAGCAGATGTGTGCGATGGGATGCCAGGCCCATAAGTCCAAGAATGAAGGTTGTTGAAAAGGCAAAGTGGGTGGGGGTCATTAGGTAATTATGGACTTTAACCACAAGTTTTTGAGCCGAAATCAAATGTTTTTCTTAAACTAATTGCCTATTCGGCCCATTCGAGGCCTCCTTGTAGCCACTCGTAGATTAGGCCAAGTGTAAGGAGCACAAGAACTGCTGAGGCTCAGAGGAATGTAAGGAGGGGGGATGAGAGTTGGTCCCCTCATGGAAGTGGGAGGAGGAGGGCAATTTCTAGGTCAAACAGTAGGAAAAGAATTGCTACTAGAAAGAAGCGGAGGGAAAATGGGAGACGAGCGCTGCCAAGGGGGTCGAAGCCGCATTCGTAGGGAGATAGTTTTTCGTGGTCGGGGGACATTTGGGGCAGTCAGAAAGAGACTAAGGCTAGGACTGTGGAAAGCACAGTGGCAATGGCGATGATGGTTGGAATTAAATTCATTATCTTCCTCTGGACTTTAACCAGAACCGGGTGATTGGAAGTCACTTATACTTGTTTAATACTAGGAAGACATGAGCCTCATCAGTAGATGGATACGTACAGGAATAGTCAGACAACGTCTACGAAGTGTCAGTATCAGGCAGCGGCTTCGAATCCAAAGTGGTGATCTGATGTGAAGTGATATTTGATTTGCCGAAGAAGACAGACGGCTAGGAATGTTGAGCCAATAATTACGTGTAGGCCGTGGAAGCCGGTTGCTACGAAGAATGTAGAGCCGTATACGCCGTCAGCGATTGTGAAGGGGGCTTCGTAGTACTCTAGGGCTTGAAGGAAGGTAAAATAGAAGCCAAGAAGGATGGTTAGTGTTAAGGAGTGAATGGCTTGTTTACGTTCACCCTCCATAATGCTATGGTGGGCTCATGTGACTGTGACACCAGAGGCAAGAAGAACTGCTGTGTTTAAAAGAGGCACTTCGAACGGGTCTAGGGTAGTGATACCGGCAGGGGGTCAGCATCCTCCGAGTTCGGGGGTGGGGGCAAGACTTGCGTGATAGAAAGCTCAGAAAAATCCTAGGAAGAAGAATACTTCTGATGTGATGAAAAGGATTATTCCGTACCGGAGACCTTTTTGGACGGGTGGGGTGTGGTGTCCTTGGAAAGTGCCTTCTCGAACAATATCCCGTCATCATTGGTACATGGTGAGCAGTAGTAGGGCGAGTCCTAAGGTTATTAGTGTTGTAGAGTGAAAGTGGAATCAGATTGCAAGGCCTGATGTCATCAGGAGGGCTGCAACTGCCCCTGTTAGGGGCCATGGGCTGGGGTCGACTATGTGGTACGCGTGTGCTTGGTGGGCCATTATACGTTTTCTTGTAGGTAGAGGCTTAAAAGAAGAACAAATACGTAAGCTTGGATGATGGCTACTGCAACTTCTAGCAGGGTTAGAAGGAAGAGAAGAATCGCTGTTAGGGCAGCCACGGCTGGCATTAGTGAAAGGAGGACGAAGGCAGCTGAGGCGATGAGTTGAATTAGTAGGTGGCCTGCTGTGAGGTTGGCTGTAAGTCGGACCCCTAGCGCTAGGGGTCGAATAAATAGGCTAATTGTTTCGATAATAATTAGGGCTGGAATCAGAGGAACGGGGGTTCCTTCTGGAAGGAGGTGTCCGAGGGCAATAGTTGGCTGATTTCGCATTCCGATAATAACTGTTGCCAATCAGAGGGGGACTGCAAGCCCCAGGTTTAGAGATAGCTGAGTAGTTGGAGTAAAGGTGTATGGGAGGAGTCCTAACATATTAAGGGAGATCAGGTAAAGCATTAGAGAAGTGAAGAGCATAGCTCATTTGTGGCCAGGGAGGCTAAGAGGGAGGAGGAGTTCTCGGACGAAGCGTCCGATGAATCAGTTTTGGAGGGTTAATAGACGATTTTGAACTCATCGACGAGTTGGGGCGGGGTAAAGTGTTCAGGGCAGGGTCATGGCAAGTGCAATAAGGGGAATTCCGAGGAGGGCGGGAGATATGAACTGGTCAAAGAGGCTTAGTGTCATGGTCAGTTTCAGGGTTCTGTTTTGGGCTTTTGTGCACTTTGGAGTGCTGGCTCTTTAGGGAAGGTGTGGGCCATGACTTTAGGGGGAATAATAATTAAGAGAACTAGTCAGGAGAAGACGAGAATGGCAAACCAGGGTGCGGGGTTGAGCTGGGGCATATTCGCTAAGGGTGGTTGGAAGTCACCAGTCTTTAGCTTAAAAGGCTAACGCTGTGTCCTGTTTAGCTTCTTAGCGAAGCGTCTTCAAGTATTAGAGAGGATCAGTTTTCGAAATGTTCGAGAGGGACGGCTTCGACTACGATGGGCATAAAGCTGTGGTTGGCACCGCAGATTTCGGAGCATTGACCATAAAAGACCCCTGGTCGGGATGTGATGAAGGCTGTTTGGTTTAGGCGGCCGGGAACTGCGTCCATTTTTACGCCTAGGGAGGGAACTGCTCATGAGTGAAGGACGTCCTCAGCGGAGACTAACACTCGGATAGGGGATTCAACAGGAATAACCATACGGTGGTCTGTTTCTAGAAGGCGGAATTGCCCTGGGGTCAGATCTTGTGTTGGGACCATGTAGGAGTCAAAACCTAAGTCTTCATAGTCTGTATATTCATAGCTTCAGTATCATTGGTGTCCCATTGCTTTAATGGTGAGGTGGGGATCGTTAATTTCGTCCATTAGGTAAAGGATGCGTAGTGAGGGGAGGGCGATTAAGATTAGGATAATTGCAGGTAAGACGGTTCAGATAATTTCAATTTCTTGGGAATCTAAGATATATTTATTAGTTAGTTTGGTTGAGACTATTGCTAGAATAATATAAAGTACAAGGGTGCTAATTAAAAAGACGATTATTAAGGCGTGGTCGTGAAAATGTAGTAATTCTTCTATAACTGGGGACGCTGCATCTTGAAAGCCAAGCTGGGAAGGATGTGCCATTAGTAAGACAAAACACGCGGGGATTTAACCCACTATTCTGCCTTGACAAGGCAGTGTAATGACAAATTTACTAGTGTTTTATGAAGAAAGTGACAGAGTGGTGATGTGATTGGCTTGAAACCTTTCTACGGGGGTTCGATTCCTCCCTTTCTGGTTAATAAGAGGGAAGTTGAACTTGAACGAATGCAGGTTCTTCAAATGTGTGGTAAGGTGGAGGGCAGCCGTGCAGTCATTCTACGTTTGTCGCGGTCATTTCTACTGCTAGAACTTCACGTTTAGCAGCGAATGCTTCTCAGATAATGAATAGGAACAGAATTACTGCGACTAGTGAAACGAGAGAGCCGATAGAGGAGACAGTATTTCACAGGGTGTACGCGTCTGGGTAGTCGGAGTACCGGCGAGGCATTCCGGCAAGGCCGAGGAAGTGTTGTGGGAAGAAAGTTAAATTTACTCCTGCGAACATGATACCGAAGTGAACTTTTGTTCAAACTTCGTGTAGTGTGTACCCTGTGAATAGTGGGAATCAGTGTACGAATGCTGCGACAATGGCGAATACAGCTCCCATGGATAGGACGTAGTGGAAGTGTGCTACTACGTAGTATGTGTCATGCAGAACAATATCCAGTGATGAATTGGCCAGGACAATGCCTGTAAGGCCTCCTACTGTAAACAGGAAAATGAAGCCTAGGGCTCATAGAAGGGGAGTTTCTCATTTTACTGAGCCTCCGTGCAGAGTGGCAAGTCAGCTGAAAACTTTAACACCTGTTGGAATTGCGATGATCATTGTGGCAGATGTAAAGTAGGCACGTGTGTCTACGTCCATTCCTACTGTGAACATGTGGTGGGCTCAGACGATAAATCCAAGGAGTCCGATTGCCATCATGGCTCAGACCATGCCCATGTAGCCGAAGGGTTCTTTTTTACCTGAATAGTAGGCGACGATGTGGGAAATCATGCCAAACCCTGGAAGAATAAGAATGTAAACTTCGGGGTGACCGAAGAATCAGAACAGGTGTTGGTAGAGGATGGGATCCCCTCCGCCTGCTGGATCAAAGAAGGTAGTATTTAAATTTCGGTCCGTTAGGAGCATTGTAATTCCGGCGGCGAGGACTGGAAGAGAGAGGAGAAGTAAAACTGCTGTGATGAGCACAGCTCAAACAAATAGAGGGGTTTGATATTGAGAAATAGCGGGTGGTTTCATATTAATGATTGTGGTAATGAAATTAATTGCCCCGAGAATAGATGATACCCCAGCTAGGTGGAGGGAGAAGATGGTTAGGTCTACAGATGCTCCAGCGTGGGCTAAGTTACCGGCAAGAGGGGGATAAACAGTTCAGCCGGTTCCTGCACCTGCTTCGACTCCTGAAGAAGCTAGGAGAAGAAGGAATGAGGGAGGGAGGAGTCAGAAGCTCATGTTATTCATTCGTGGGAATGCCATGTCAGGGGCCCCGATCATTAGTGGAATTAGTCAGTTCCCAAAGCCTCCGATCATAATTGGCATTACTATAAAGAAAATTATTACAAAGGCATGGGCTGTAACAATTACATTATAAATTTGGTCATCTCCGAGGAGAGCGCCAGGCTGGCTTAGTTCTGCTCGAATTAGTAGGCTTAAAGCTGTGCCCACCATTCCGGCTCATGCACCGAAAACTAGGTAGAGGGTGCCAATATCTTTGTGATTGGTCGAGAAAAATCAACGTGTGACTGCCACAGGTAGGATGGCTGAGTGTTTAAGCGGTGGATTGTAGCCCCATATACAGAGGTTTGAGTCCTCTTCTTACCAAGTCCTGAGGTGTAATCACATTAAATTGCAAATTTAAAGTAGCAGGTTAAAACCCTGCCGGGGCTTTCCCCGCCCTTACGGGAGCCCTGCCGGGCGGGGAAAGGTAGACGGATGCTCGCTGGTTTGGGCGCTTAGCTGTTAACTAAGAGATTGTAGGATCGAGGCCTGCCCGTCTAGGAAGGCTTTAGCTTAATTAAAGTGTCTGTTTTGCATGCAGGAGATGTGGGTTAGTATCCCGCAAGTCTTATCAGGGACTGGGAGATTTTCACTCCCGCTTAGGGCTTTGAAGGCCCTTGGTCTGGGTGCTATCCTAAGTCTCTTAGAGGGTCAGCAGGGTGGCTGCTGCGGGAGTAAGTGGGAGAAGGGCGATGGTGGCAGTTGCTGAGAGGGCCAGGGGGAGGGTAGATTGGGTCGAGGAAAGGCGTCAGGTTAGAGTGCCGGCTAAGTTGTTAGGTGAGACGGTGAGTGTTGCGGCGTAGGATAGACGTAGGTAGAAAAATAGGCTAAGGAGGGCAGAAAGGGCAGCGATGGTTGCAGTAGGTGCGAGGCCTTGTTTTGTTAATTCTTGGAGAATTAGTCATTTTGGCATAAATCCTGTTAGTGGTGGGAGCCCTCCTAGTGACAGCAGAATTAGGGGGGTTAGTGCTATTAATACCGGGGTTTTTGCCCATGAAATGGCGAGGCTGTTAATAGTTTTGGCATTATTTAGTTTAAATACTAGGAATGTTGAGAATGTCATGATGAAGTAGGTTAGGAGTGTGAGAAGTGTTAAAGATGGGACAAATTGTAGGACTAAAATTATTCAGCCGAGATGGGCAATAGAGGAGTAGGCTAGAATTTTACGTAATTGGGTTTGGTTCAGGCCCCCTCAGCCTCCAATAAGGGTGGAGGCAAGGCCTAAGGAGATTAGTAGGGGTGAATTTGAGGGGGAGATTTGCAGTAGGAGGGCGAATGGTGCTAGTTTTTGTCAGGTGGATAGAAGAAGTCCGGTGGTAAGGTCGAGACCTTGAAGGACTTCTGGAAGTCAGAAGTGGGCAGGTGCGAGGCCGATTTTGAGTGCTAGGGCAAAGGTGATTAGTGTGATTGGGAGCGGGTGTGTTATTTGGTGGATGTCTCATTGTCCGGTCAGTCAGGCGTTTGTTGTGCTTGCAAAGAGGAGGACGGCGGCTGCGGTTGCTTGGGTTAGGAAGTATTTGGTGGTGGCCTCTACTGCTCGGGGGTGGTGGTGGCGGGCCATGAGCGGGATAATGGCGAGGGTGTTGATCTCAAGGCCTATTCAGGCTAGGAGCCAGTGGGAGCTTGCGAATGTAATCGTAGTCCCAAGGCCAAGGCCAAATAGTAGGACGGCTAGAATATATGGACTCATTTGCAAGGGAAGGGGTCTAACCTACATATTTGGGGTATGGGCCCAAGAGCTTATTTAGCTGACCTTGCTAGGAAGTGGTGTAGCGGAAGCACTGAGAGTTTTGATCTCTCCGGGCGGGGTTCGAATCCCCCTTTCCTAAAGGTATAAAAGACTAGATGTGTGGTTAAAGAGTTAGGGGGGCTTTAACCCCCATGTTTCACTCTATCAAAGTGACCCTTTAATTCAGGCATAACTCTTTAGTTACATTTGTGGGGGTAACCCTGCAAATGCGATAGGGAGCGCGAGGTGTCAGATAATTAATGCTAGGGTAAGTGGTAGGAAGTTTTTTCAGATTAAGTGCATTAATTGGTCATATCGGAATCGTGGGTAGGAGGCTCGGACTCAGAGGAATATGACTGAAAGGAGTGCAGCTTTGGTTATAAGGTTGATGGCGGTGAGTTCGGGTAAAAGGGGAATATGGGCGGCGCCTAGGAAGAGAGTGGCGGAGAGTGTATTTATTAGAAGGATGTTGGCATATTCAGCCAGGAAAAATAGGGCGAATGGGCCTCCTGCGTATTCGACGTTGAAGCCGGATACTAGTTCGGATTCTCCTTCAGTTAGGTCAAAGGGGGCTCGATTGGTCTCTGCTAGGGTAGAAATATATCATATTGCGGCCAGGGGTCATGCAGGTAAAACTAGTCAGATACTTTCTTGGGTAACATTAAATGTTTGTAGTGTGAAGCCTCCTGTAAAGAGGATGATGCAAAGAAGAATTAGTCCAAGACTGACTTCGTAGGAGATGGTTTGAGCAACGGCCCGAAGGGCCCCGATTAGGGAATATTTTGAGTTTGAGGCTCAGCCAGAGCCTAAAATTGAATATACTGCTAGACTAGAGAGGGCTAAGATGAACATAATGCCTAGGTTTAGGTCGGCCAGGGGGTAGGGCAGGGGCATAGGGGTTCATAGTGCGAGGGCCAGTGTCAGTGCCAGTATTGGGGTAAGGAGGAAGAGGACTGGGGAGGAGGTTGAGGGGCGGACTGGCTCTTTAATGAACAGTTTTACGCCGTCGGCAATGGGTTGGAGTAGGCCATAGGGGCCAACGATGTTTGGGCCCTTTCGTAGTTGTATGTAGCCAAGTACTTTTCGTTCGAGGAGAGTGAAGAAAGCAACGGCTAGCAATACGGGGACGATAAAGGCGAGGGGGTTAAGAATTTGGATGATTAGTGTTGAGATCATAGTTAAGGAGAGGATTTGAACCTCTGTAAAAAGGGCTTAGGTCTTTTGCATTTGCCGAGCTCTGCCACCCCAACAAGCCATTGTCTTTGGCCAGAACTATGCGCCCTGTTGTCTAATTTAGTTGTTTTCATTAGGTTAGGGAGGGGCATACCTTAGGCATAGGCCCCTTCTTCTCGGTCCTTTCGTACTAAAGAAGCTCGCGTCATAGATAGAAACTGACCTGGATTACTCCGGTCTGAACTCAGATCACGTAGGACTTTAATCGTTGAACAAACGAACCCTTAATAGCGGCTGCACCATTAGGATGTCCTGATCCAACATCGAGGTCGTAAACCCCCTCGTCGATATGGGCTCTGAAAGGGGATTGCGCTGTTATCCCTAGGGTAACTCGGTCCGTTGATCGGTTAACACCGGATCTGTCTGGTCAGAATTTCTGATTATTAGAGCGGGAGCTCTGGGTGATAGGGGGTGTGCCCCCAGTCCGCACGAGGGTTCTTTTTCCTCGCGGTCGCCCCAACCAAAGACATTAGGGCAGGGTTCATAGGGTTTAGTCCTTTGTCCAGGGGTGTTTGACATGATCTGCCTTGTGTCTAAAGCTCCATAGGGTCTTCTCGTCTTATGGGTTTATCCCCGCTTCTGCACGGGGAGATCAATTTCATTGACTTGAGAAAGGAGACAGTTAAGCCCTCGTCGTGCCATTCATACGGGTCTCCATTTAAAAGACAAGTGATTACGCTACCTTCGCACGGTCAAAATACCGCGGCCGTTAAACTTATAGTCACAGGGCAGGCGGGACCTCTTATTTTTTGGTTTCTGCAAGAGGCGATGTTTTTGGTAAACAGGCGAGGCCAATGTGTTTGCCGAGTTCCTTCTTTCTCTTTTAGTCTTTCCCTGTGGGCACTCCAGTGTGGGGTTAACGGTTGGTGTATTGAGTGGTTTTCTAGTTGTTTGGTTTGATGGTCACTACCCTCTTTGTTTGGGGCCGTTAAAGTTCGGAGGGGGGTCCATTCCGAGTTACACATGTGCGGGGAGAGAGTCGTGGCTCTCTTGTTACTCATTCTAGCATAATCACTCCCATGCGGGCATGGGGCGGCCTGGTAAGGCTAGGGGGCTAAGATAAAATTATCAGAATAAAAGGATGGAAGGTATGTCTGAGCTTTAACGCTTTCTATTGGGATGGCTGCTTTTAGGCCCACCAGAACATTTTACCTTTAGTTTAATAGGATCTTTACCCTCCTGGTGAAGTTGTATCTTGTTTCAAAGGGGCTGTGCCCCCTTTGACTAACTCTCTAGGTTTCTTTTGGTGTCGAGGGGGGAAGGGTGGTGAGTCGAACGAGGTTAACGCGAGAAGCCGAGAGGCTGAACTTGTATCCAATTCTCAGGCAACCAGCTATAACTAGGCTCGGTAGGTCTGTCACCTCTACTCGGAGCTCTTCCCACCCTTTTGCCACAGGGACGGGTTTGCCCTATTTTAGGCTGTCTCGGAGTAGCTCGTCTAGTTTCGGGGGGCCGAACTAAAGGTCTCTTTGCTCGGGTGTTACTTGCTAAATCATGATGCAAAAGGTACGAGGTTAAATCTCTGCTTTTCTAGGCTTTACGGGGCTTTTTCATCTCTCTTTCAGCTTTCCCTTGCGGTACTTTTTCTATCGCTCCAGTAGTTCCCTTTTCTGTCGCCCATACTAAGGGGGTAAAATGGTTTGTTTTGTTTTAGGGTTAGTGTGTGTGGGGCTATAAATATTGGTTGGTTGTTTTTGGTTTATTTTGGGCTAGCTAATGGGCGTCAAGGTGATCCGAATTGCACGGATGACTTCTCAGTGTAAGGGAGATGCTTTTCTATCTTAGCTACACTTTGATTTGTTCCAAGTGCACCTTCCGGTACACTTACCATGTTACGACTTGCCTCCCCTTAGCAATTTTATGGTTTTAAGTTAAATAATGATTTGGGCTCGGGGAGAATGACGGGCGGTGTGTGCGCGCTTCAGGGCCAATTTCAGTAGGACGCTCTATTTCCTACTTACTGCTAAATCCTCCTTCATGGTGCACGTTTCAGTGCGCCTTTCGTATTCACTGTGTTAGGGAATGTAGCCCATTTCTTCCCTTTCCATACGCTACACGTCGACCTGACGTTCTGGGCTGTGCCAATTTTGCTTACTATGGGTCCTTCACAGGGTAAGCTGGCGACGGCGGTATATAGGCGGGAAAGAGCAAGGAAAGGTGAGGTTGAACGGGGGTTATCGGTTCTAGAACAGGCTCCTCTAGGTGGATCTAAAGCACCGCCAAGTCCTTTGGGTTTTAAGCTAATGCTCGTAGTTTCCGGGCGAATAGTTGGTGTATTAAACTATTAATGTTTAGGGCTAAGCATAGTGGGGTATCTAATCCCAGTTTGTGCCATAGCTTTCGTGGGTTCAGGCTGTGTAAAGCTACTTTCGTAATTGGGCTTCTAACCATCGGGAGCGTATAACAGCTCTGAGGGCATTCGGCTTTAGTTTCAAAATATTCCTTAACCACGCTTTACGCCGCGATCTATCAACTTGAGCCTCTCGTATAACCGCGGTGGCTGGCACGAGTTTTACCGGCTCTCTTGGCCTTAACTAAGTCAAGTTTTCACTTATGGCTTAATGTTTATCACTGCTGAGTTCCCTTGGGGGTGTGGCTGAGCAAGGCGTCGTGGGCTATGGGTTATGTGCCTGATACCGGCTCCTTGTTCCCGGGCAGGGAACTGTTAGGGCATTCTCACGGGGGTGCGGATACTTGCATGTGTAAGTCTGGTCAGAGCTGATAGTAAAGTCAGGACCAAGCCTTTGTGCCTGCGGGGCTTTTCAGGGCCCATCTTAACATCTTCAGTGTCATGCTTTGATTAAGCTACGCTAGC